TCCTTTGCTCTGATCTTTCAAACCACTTTATTCCTTTGTTTCTTATGATGTTTTTGAACAACGGAATTGAATCTATTTCTATTGATTGATTTATAGGCTCTGTCGTTCCTCCATAATATAATATTAACTCTTACGAGAAGCAACAAGAAGGAATCAATCGATTTTCTGGATAATTATATGGATTTAAACGGATGAGACATCCTGCAAATCATTTCCATACTAAACTAATAGAACCTTACTCTATAAAAAAAAAGATAAAATGAAAAAGGTGATGAAAGAAAAAGGATTGGGGTATGCGTAAAAATAAAATCTAATCCACTTCTCAATAAAATCTCAATAAAAAGAGTTAAAGTCAATTTTTTTGTTTGAATAATTTTTCTTTTTCTTTTATAAAAAAGTGCTATTCTACGTTGAAGTTAATTGAATAATAGAAAAAGTTTCGTTTGCTCGATGAATTACCCCCCCTAACCCTTTTTGTTTGTCTACTACTTCTTATGAATCTAAACAAAGGAATTCCGATAGACCCGGAAACGAAGAAATAGTAATCTTTGGCGAACAAGAAAAAAATCATTATTATTTCGATACAAGACGACACAAGAAAGGGTACAAAGTCCTTTTTCTTGTGTCGAATAGAAGATTAGTAAGACTTATAATCCAGTACCCTTCCTTTCATTTATCCCGTCCTTGCCCTGTCTCCTCTTCCTTTGTTTTTGTATGCCTATTGTCTAGTGCTAGGAATGGGATACAAGTAAAGAATTCCATACATCTCGAAAAAATAGTATAAACAAAGCAAGCAAAGGGATTTACAGAATTTTTTGATCATATATATTTAATTGTATTGATCGACAAGAATTCCGCGTTTTTTACCAACTTGATGGTAAGGAATCTCTGGATCTAGAAATTCATTTCGTATAATTGAACCTTTTCAAACTGTTTCTTTTTAAGAACCAAAAAAATTTGTGCCAAAATAACGGATGCCAAGAAGAACAAAAGGCCTTGGGCGCGTAATGGATCTTGAAGCACTATTTCGGCATCTCCCTGACCAAATCCCCCTACATTAGGATTGCTTGTTAATGGTTGATCAAGCTTGATGGATTCACCCTCTGAAACAAGAAGTTCTGGTCCTGGAGGTATAATATCAACCACTTGGTGTCCATCCGATGCATCAACGATGATTATTTCATATCCTCCTTTTTCTTTGCGTACTATTCTGCTTACTATACCCGCGGATGTAGCATTATAGACTGTATTGTTACTCTTGCTCCCATCAGGATAAATCTGACCCCTTCCCCTATTCCCACCTACATATATGGGATATTTTAAGAAGTGAACGTCTTTCTTCGTAGCAGGGTCGGGGGAAAGAATGGGAAAGACGATTTCACTATATTTCTGACCTGGAACAGGACCTATTACAAGAATATTTCTTTTATTGGGACGATAACTTTGAAAAGACAGATTTCCTATCTTTTCTTTCACCTCGGGGGAAATACGATCGGGGGGGGCTAATTCGAATTCCTCGGGTAAAATAAGAACAGCCCCTACATTCAAAGCCCCTTTTTTACCATTAGCAAGAACTTGTTTCAGTTGCATATCATAAGGAATTCGAACAACTGCTTCAAATACAGTATCAGGAAGTACAGCTTGCGGAACTTCAATATCCACAGGCTTATTAGCTAAATGGCAATTGGCGCATACAATTCGCCCAGTTGCTTCTCGTGGATTTTCATAACCTTTCTGCGCAAAAATGGGATACGCATTTGAAATAGATGTTCGAGTTATTACATATATCATGATCGATACAGAAATAGATCGAGTGATCTGTTCCTTTACCCAAGAAAAAGAAAAAGTATTTCTATTTTGCATGATCCAATCATTCATCCAGGAATTTATACAATAAATTAGATAGGTAGCTAGTATAGTTCCCTATCCACGAGTCTGCCATTGTACTGAAATAATTCTATTGAAATAGGACAAATACCTTGAAGAGGTAGAAGTATAAAGAAAGAATAAGTCAAATGGAAAATGCTTTCTTTATGCGCGAAGAAAAATTTGGATTGATATCAGGAGATCAAATAAGTTCTTCATTCATTCATTGAATGATAAATGACTACAAGCGAAGGAGATACGCGATTTAAAAAACGGAAGATCCAATATTTCACAATTGTATCTAGAATAACTGGAAAAGTGGAAACAAGACCAGATATAATTTGGTCGTTATGAGCCAATCCAAAATCATTGTAGATCGAACCAATCATTAGTTCCCAACCATGGGTCGAGTGAAATCCAATCCATAAATCAGTAACTAAAAGAATCGAAAAAGCTTTTATTGTGTCATTTAAGTTATAGAAGAATTCCTGAACCCAAGAATTAAGAATGACAAGTTCTTCATTACCCAGAAAAAAATAACCGCTTAAAATAGCGAAACATATTATATTTGTCGAAAAATGCAAAATGATATGGAAATGATATTCATTGTGTGTTTTGACCAATTGTATCGTTTCCTTGTGTATTCCTATACGAAGCTTTTGTATATTTTGTATATGTGTCTCTGGGTATTCTTTTATCATTTCATCCAACAAGAATAGTTCTTCTAATTCTAGGAATTTTTCTAGAACATTTTTCTCTTGAATATCATTCAAAAAAGTTTCGGATTGCCTAGTATTCCACCAATTAATAATCCAAGGTTCGAGACTTTTTTGAAATGAGAGAGAGACCCACCAGGGCAAAAATACTATAGATGCAAGATATGGGAGGGAAATCAATGCTTTCTTTTTTTTCATTTTTTTTATCTGTGAATTGTTAATGAACTGCTTCATTTGTCAACTCTATCTGATCTGATGTTTCTCTAAAGCACAAGTTCTATAACAAGGTATGGAACCTATGGATCTATTCCCATTTTTGTATAATAATTGACTCCTTAGATCCAGAAGGAATTAAGGAATATAGAAATAAAATAAGGGTCCTTTTTCGGATGAAAAAAAATGAGAAATAAATAGATAGAGAAATAGATTTCTAATATATAAAAAGTAAATAAATTAAGTAATAAATTAAGTAAATAGGATTTCCGGGTATCTCAATTGGGAAAATTCGAACGAATTTCATCTTCATTTATTCCTTTCAATAAATACTCGAAAAACCCTCCCGGATCAATTCCATTAATTATTTAGAAATGTTGCACCGTCTAACCACAGCACAGGAATACGGTATCAGTTCAAAATCTGAGGCTTAACCTAAAAGGATTAATTCTGTATTACGAAATACATATTCGGATATTTGATGAATTCATACTTAATTAGACTTATTAGACTTTTTACTAGTATAAAAGAATTGAGTTGGTCCCTTTACGCATACAAATACGCATACAAAAGGGTTTTGGTATAGAAAAAATGTATTCTTAATTATAGTTTATTATATTTATTATATTATAGTTGGAATAGTTGTAGTTGTTCCATATACGTTCCCCAGCTTTTGTTTTATTCTAGCGGGTTGTTGCGTCAACGGAACGAGGAAATGGAATCTAACATGTTTTTATCGAATGAACAGTCTGAGGAAACTTCAATTGTATTAAAAAAAAAAAGGAAATTAGCAAGCTCCTTTTATTATGTGGAGAAAACATTCATTTTTCGTTCGGTTCATTTCAAAATACTTCAATTGGTACGCGCAAGAAATAGGCCAATTCAGCAGCTTTTTGCTCAATTTCTCGCGGAGTCAAATTCTCATCAGTACGAGTCAAGGGAATGTTTCCTTGGCCTCTGATTTCCATATAAAGAATACGACGAGGAAAAAGACCCTCTTTAACTTCCATTCTGATTGATTGGATATCTTTCATAAAGAAGCGAAGGAAGATGCGACGATTTATTCCAGGGAATCCCCAACGAAAAATACACATTATTCCTTCTTTTCTATCGAATCGGTCATAACCACTACCTACATTCCATGAAATTGTGCACCACAAATATGAACTAATGAATAGACCCGCGATCCCATAGAAAGACATCACGATTCCTTGTGGAAAAAAAATGATTTGCTGAGATGGAAATCCAGGTATCAGATTCCTACCAAGATAACTAGAAGTTCCAACCACTAAGAATCCTAGTGAACCTAAAAAAAGGATACAGGCCCAGCAAAAATTACTTGCTTTTCGAGACCCTGTTATAAGTTCTATCCATATATGTTCTGATCGCCAGTTCATACTATACTAGATCCAGTTGCATTCGATTGGAATTGAGAAAAAATTTTACTTTACTTTTCATGATGCCGAAGTAACTTTCATCAACTAGCACTAGTCTGATATGAACCATTAGGAATAATTGGTTAGATACATATACTTTCTATTATAAAAATATTCGCCGATCATTTTTAACCAGATATACCCGCATATCATATACATACATTTATGCAGATATCATGTATCCGCATGCATAACAGTTCTTTCGTTTGTGTTCGGAAAAAGCCACATATTGTCCCATATTACACTAAACAAATATCTGTATTATGATTCAGTGTTGAAATAAATTGATGAAATTTGGTCCCATCGGATCTAGACAATCTTATTTTTTTGGACATGAAGAAATAAAGAAGCCATTGCAATCGCAGGAAATACTAGGCCCACTAAAGGGACAAAAATAGAGGGTAAGTTAAGATCTGTCATAGAATGGGTACCTCGATTTAATATTTGTACCTATTATAAAGATATCTTATGATAAGTATCTCTATTATATAGAAACTATTCTAAATAATATTAATATTTAAGTAGTTAATAAGTGCAAGGAATGAGAACTAAATGAAGTGTACCTATTCATCTTTTTAGACAAATATATATGATAATCCGCTTTAAGTTTAAGAAATTTTCTTATTCCCCCATCCTTTTCTTTTATTCTTTCTATCTTTCTAATATAATAAAAGAAAAGGTTTTTTATTAAAATTAACAAGTTTTTTATAAGTTCGCGACTCTAACTAAACTAATTCAATCCAACAAACAAAGATTCCTAGTAAAAAAGTAAAAAATGGGAGTTCTTGGTAGACATAGAAATCACTTCTATTCTATATTTTCATTTTATTTCGATATTTTTTTTTTGCGTTTTTATTCAAAGGAAAGAAACCGTGCAGCTGAAATAACTCACTCAGAACACCTTTTAAAAGATTACGCGGTACGATTGGGTCAAATAAGCCCTTATGGAATGAATACTCAGCCGCTTGTGAACCGTCGGGTACTGTTTTATTCAATGTTTGTTCAATTACTCTTTTACCCGCAAAAGCAATGTAGGCGTTGGGTTCAGCAATAATAACATCTCCTAACATACCAAAACTAGCAGTTACTCCACCAGTTGTAGGAGATGTAAGGATTGATACATAGAATAACTTTTTATTTGATTGATAATTATATGAAGCAGAAGATATTTTAGCCATTTGCATCAAGCTCAAACTTCCTTCTTGCATACGTGCTCCCCCAGAAGCACACACAATAATGACAGGTAGAGATCGATTAGTAGCATACTCGATCAAACGGGTGATTTTCTCGCCTACTACGGATCCCATACTACCCCCCATGAACTGAAAATCCATAACCCCAACTGCTATTGGAATACCATTTAGTTGACCTATGCCTGTTTGAACAGCTTCAGTTAAACCTGTCCTTCTTTGATAAGAATCGATACGATCTCTATAAGGTTCCTCCTCTGAATGAAATTCAATGGGGTCCATAGAGACCATATCTTCATCCATGGGATCCCAAGTGCCCGGATCAATCAAAAGTTCGATTCTATCTGAACTACTCATTTTCAAATGATATCCACACTGTTCACAAATATTCAGTTTTGACCTAAAAAATTTTTTATAATTTAATCCATAACAATTTTCGCATTGAACCCATAAATTTCTGTATTTTTTATTTATATCAAAATCATTAGATCTTCCTCTTATATTGAAATCGCGGTTGTTACCACCAGTTCTTATACTAGAATTCCTGCTTTGACTACCGCTTACGCCTTCAGTACAAATGAAACTAGAAATGTAACTGTCACTGTAATTGTCGGTACCGCTGAAAGTGTCACTATGAATACTGACTTCAAAACGAAGATAACTATCAATGCAACTATTAATGTGATTATTCCAACTAGATTGAGTATCATACATATAATGATAATAGTCGTGATTGTTACTCTTAGACCTACTATTCAAATAATTGGAAAAAAATTTTTCTAGTTCACTCAGAAAAAAACTATTATTGTCAATCTCAAAAATCTGATTTTCAATATCAAAATATACAGAATAACTGTCACCATTACCATCCCTAACTAAAAAAGTGTTATCAGAGATAAAACTCCAAATATCCCTGATATCAAATAAATAATCAACATTTCTGAAACTATAACTACCACTATCACTCCAACTAGGAATGTTATTCTCCGTATCATTTAGAATGGGCTCTTCACTTCCACCGGTATGTCCAACAGCATTAAGACTATCCATTGATTTACTTAGCCCACACTTATGTTCTAACTTCTCCTTAGACAACATCGAATTGAACCACCACTTTTTCATAGAGTCTTCTTGCTCCCTATTTGATGAAAATATAATAGATGAATAGTCATTCGATGAATAATCATTTTACTATTTTATTTCCTATCAGAATTAAGCATATGATCCAATCATTGGAATTGTTAACTAACAACGGGTGAGTATTGAAAGAAATTATTCTTTTTTGGGGGAATTCAGGGTATCACTATCAATATATATATTGATATATATATTATGATAGAATCTAGAATCCTCAATTAGAAATATAAAAAGAGGTTTCTCTCATGTCATGTACAAAAAAATTCTCATCGAAAAGATAAAAAGATAAATAGTTGTTTCTTCCTATACTATAACCTATAAATAAAATGAAGAATTCATTCTCGTATAATCTCGTATCATATAATCAAATAATAAGTTTCTATTGCAACATGAAATGAAAAAGACAATATACAGGGTAGGTAGAGAGGAGCCCCCCTTGGCTTGATCTATAGCCTGAAACTGCGGGATAGAAAATGATCCACCAATCCCAAGGATCTATAATTAATCCTATGGATCCAACAATGTATAGGATGGTCATTCTTTATTCGGCCCAATCCTTTTTTTTAGGAAAAGGATTGGGCCGAGTTTAATTGCAATCAATCAATTAGGAGAACAAACAGAAATTACTGAATTATGCGCACCTAGTTCTTATCTGTTTATCTATTTCTGTTTATCTATCTTATCCACTGGGTCGAACTCGAATTTGATCTCTTTCCATACTTCACAAGCAGCGGCTAGTTCAGGGCTCCATTTGGCAGCTTCGCGGATAATCTCATTACCCTCACGAGCAAGATCACGTCCCTCATTACGAGCTTGTACACATGCTTCTAAAGCTACACGATTAGCTACCGCACCAGGTGCGTTTCCCCAAGGGTGTCCTAAAGTTCCTCCACCGAACTGTAGTACGGAATCATCTCCAAAGATTTCGGTTAGAGCAGGCAT